TTAAATAGGGCAGTATATGAATAAGGGAGAAACTCCATGAAAGAAAAATTAATGATTCATATAAATCACTTAGTGGGAAATGGCCCGAATAAATCCAACGAGTGATTAATAATCCTGTTAGACATAAAAAAGTAGCTAGCATCCCCTTTTCTGACGAATCATATGGTTTTATTATTTCATTGCCCAATAAGGTTATTAAATGAATTGTAATCACAATTGAAACAATAGAAAAGGAAATATGAGTTAATATATGCTCTAAAGTTGAAAATATCATAAAAAAGAAAAAGGGTGGGGATCCCCCATATTAATATTAATTATTGGGAATTTAATTTATTTTTATTATAGGATCTATTGGATCTCGTTTAGAAGACGGCATGCCGCCACTCGGACTCGAACCGAGATGCTCTAGCACTGCTTCCTAAGAGCAGCGTGTCTACCGATTTCACCATAGCGGCTTGCTCGAATTCATAATAGCCTATTTATATTCAATAGTCGAGATTGAACAAGTCAATTCAATCAAATATGTTTTTTTAGTAAAAATTAAATTGATAAAAAAAATGAGTTCAAAAGTCAATTTGAAGATTCATTAGTTTCATTTATTTTCCTTTAAGTGTCCAATCTTAGGGCTTTTTACGTAGTTTATGCGATTCTAAAATCGAACTCTTGCAGCTATAGAAATCTCTCTCTAGAATAAAAAGAATAAAAAAACTTTTTTCCTTTTTTACGCTTATTGTCATGTCATTATTTCTGGTTTATCTGATTTCATAATCATAAATTTGAAACAAAAAAGAATTTTTCTCAATGAATCTAAAACTATTTTGTATTTGGAGTACTGCAAATTGACACTTGTACATAATATAATAATATCTCAACAATAAAGTTCTTTTATTGATTCTTTTATTGATGATCTGAAAATTGGAGATATATGGTAAATCCATTACATATGGTAAATGCAATAAATTAAGAAGTTAGTTTTTAACATGGAATCCATTAGTTTCAACAATCTGCCCTTCCCGAAAAAGATAAAAAATTTTATTTATTGGAATTGTAAAGGTCGATGGGGAAAAAAAGACTCCCCACCACCAAAATATGAGTGAAAACAAAAAAAATAAAAAATTGTATTTATTTTTTTATTTAGATTTTTAGATTTAGAATTCAGAAAATAGAAGAATTATTCTTTTAGACATAACATTAAGATTCTATTTCATATTAATATGAACTTTGATTTTATATTAACAAATTACTGATCCAATTTTTTGAATCAAATGCATTTCGATTATTCCAATATTTTAGGACTTATTTGTTTGTCGTACAAAAAAACTTTTTGAATTCCCGGTAGAAAGAGATTTCCCTAATGACAAAGCTTTTAACGACGCCCAATATCCTTTCATTTTCCAAATATTTTTACGAATACGCTTTTTTGATATCGAAGTACGTTTTTTTGGAACTGCCATTTAAAAATGAAGAAGTTACTCATTGTTATAGTTGGATGTGAAAGACATCTATTGTTCTATTATTATTCTTATTCATTATCTATTTTTTCTCTAAATAATAATAATATAATATTCTCTTCATAAAAAAGAAATATAGATATGTCAAAGATCCATGAAAACTGGATCAAAAATGACTCGAAATAACAAAATATTCCGTAAAACCAAAAATTTTTGGTTTGGAACTATTAGTTCGCGTTGTTTATCTCTCAAAGTTATATCTTTAGAATCTGCATGTCATAGAAATCAAATCAAACTTAATAAAATAAAAAAAGAATCTAAAAGACCTTTATTTTCGGCATTCTATACTTGATTTACATGTAATAAAATACCAGGATTGTACTTTTGACTAATAAATTGATAGTCAAACTAGAAAAAAATACAACTAAATTCAATTTTAAAATTCGAATGAGACTAGTAATAAATCTGTTAAAAGATACGTGGTTTGATAAAAAAGGATCTTAGTCATTTTTGATCCTTTCTCGCTAAAAAGTTCATTTTAGTTCCATATTTTTCTAAACTTTACTAATAAATTGTAAATTGTTTTGATTGAAATGGAAAACAATCAATCCCATAATGAATTAGTTAATTAATTGAAAATTAGTTAATGAATTGAAATAAACTAACTAAAATCAAGAGTTTTTTTCATTAGACCGATGACCTTAGTTAATCTTATAATTCCTATCAGCATCAAGTACTCTTTTTAGGCTAAATTTTTATCCTTGCTCTATGAATATAAATTTTGATTACGATAAATTATTCTATTTTGATTTTCCTATTATAAGTGTTCGTTTTTTTATATGTCACTTGGTCATATCATTTGACCAATTGTAACTTCTTTTTTGAATATTTGAACGGTTTTGAAAAGACTCAGAATAATTAATATTAATAAATACTAATATAAACTTCTTAAATCAGTTAGTGCATATCTTGATTTTTTATTGACTTTTTCGAAAGGTAAGATCCGGTGAATCGGAAACAATTAATTAAGAATAAAAAACTTTTTTTATGGAACAGACATATCAATATGCGTGGATAATACCTTTTCTTCCACTTCCAGTTCCTATGTTAATAGGGTTGGGACTTCTTCTTTTTCCGACGGCAACAAAAAGTCTTCGCCGTATGTGGGCTTTTCAGAGCGTTTTGTTGTTAAGTATAGTCATGATTTTTTCCATGAATCTTTCTATTCAGCAAATAAATAGTAGTTCTGTCTATCAATATGTATGGTCTTGGATTATTAATAATGATTTTTCGTTAGAATTCGGATACTTGATCGATCCACTTACTTCTATTATGTCAATACTAATCACTACTGTTGGAATTTTGGTTCTTATTTATAGTGATAATTATATGTCTCATGATCACGGGTATTTGAGATTTTTTGCTTATATGAGTTTTTTCAGTACTTCTATGTTGGGATTAGTTACTAGTTCAAATTTGATACAAATTTATATTTTTTGGGAATTAGTTGGAATATGTTCGTATCTATTAATAGGATTTTGGTTCACACGACCTGTTGCAGCAAAGGCTTGTCAAAAAGCCTTTGTAACTAATCGTGTTGGCGATTTTGGTTTATTATTAGGCATTTTAGGGTTTTATTGGGTAACGGGGAGTTTCGAATTTCGTGATTTATTCCAAATATTCAATAACTTGATTTCTAATAATGAGGTCGATTTTTTATTTGTTACCTTGTGCGCTGTTCTTTTATTTGCCGGTGCGATTGCTAAATCTGCACAATTTCCTCTTCATGTATGGTTACCTGATGCGATGGAAGGGCCGACTCCTATTTCGGCCCTTATACATGCTGCTACGATGGTAGCAGCGGGCATTTTTCTTGTAGCCCGACTTATGCCTCTTTTCATAGTCATACCCCACATAATGAATTTTATCTCTTTGATAGGGATAATAACAGTTTTTTTAGGAGCTACTTTAGCTCTTGCTCAAAAAGATATTAAGAGGGGTTTAGCCTATTCCACAATGTCTCAATTGGGTTATATGATGTTAGCTTTAGGTATGGGGTCTTATCGCAGTGCTTTATTTCATTTGATTACTCATGCTTATTCTAAAGCATTATTGTTCTTAGGATCGGGATCCGTTATTCATTCAATGGAAACTCTTGTTGGGTATTGTCCAAAAAAAAGTCAGAATATGGTGCTTATGGGAGGTTTAACAAAACATGTACCAATTACAAAAAATTCTTTTTTATTAGGTACACTTTCTCTTTGCGGTATTCCACCCCTTGCTTGTTTTTGGTCCAAAGATGAAATTCTTAATGATAGTTGGTTGTATTCACCTATTTTTGCAATAATAGCTTGGTCTACGGCAGGATTAACGGCATTTTATATGTGTCGGATTTATTTACTTACTTTTGAAGGACATTTAAACGTTCATTTTCAAAATTACAGTGGAAAAAGGAATACCCCCTTATATTCAATATCGCTATGGGGTAAAGAAGGTTCAAAAATAAGTAACAAAAACTTTCGTTTGGTAACTTTATTAAAAATGAATAAGAATGGACGTCCTTCTTTTTTTTCAAATAGAGTATATAAAATTGATGAGAATGTAAGAAATATGACTCCACCCTTTCTTTCTATTCCGAATTTTGGCAATACCAAGACTTCTTTGTATCCTTATGAATCGGATAATACGATGTTATTCCCAATACTTATATTAATTATATTTACTTTGTTCGTTGGATTCTTAGGAATTCCTTTAAATCAAGACGTGGATATATTAACAAAATGGTTAACCCCGTCTATAAATCTTTTACATAAAAATTCAAATAATTCAATAGATTGGTATGAATTTTGTAAAGATGCCTTTTTTTCAGTCAGTATAGCCTCTTTCGGAATATTTATAGCATTTTTTTTATATAAACCTCTTTATTCATCTTTTCAAAATTTGGACTTAATTAATTCATTTTTTAAAATGGGGCCTAGGAGAAATTTTTATGACAAAATAAAAAATGCTATATATGATTGGTCATATAATCGGGGGTACATAGATGCCTTTTATGGAACATTCTTTATTGTGGGGACGAGAAAATTCGCCGAATTCACTCATTTTTTTGATAGACGAATAATTGATGGAATTCCAAATGGAGTTGGTCTTATCAGTTTCTTTGTAGCAGAGGTTATTAAATCGGTAGGGGGGGGACGTATTTCTTCTTATCTGTTCTTTTATTTTTCTTATGTATCCATTTTTTTAGTAATTTACTACTTTTTGAATCTTTAAGTCTTTCTTTAAGTCTTTAATTTGAATCTTTAAGTCTTTCTTTAAGTCTTTAAGAAAAATCCATTTCATGAATAAAATGTGACCAATTATCCAACCAACAAAACTACTTGTTACAAATAGCATCTTGCTGTTGCATCGAAACATAAAAATGTTGACTAATCTCGCTAACATTGAACTTGGTAAAATGAAATGATTGAATAATTGAAAAATGAGATTATTCAGGAATACACATTGAATGCTGAGATTACGCATTGAATTTCTGGTAGTAGATCCATA